ATTGTTCCGTACCATTATGGGAGAGGATTCGGGTAAAATATGCACTTCCTCGGGAATGAAAAAAAATCGATCTACTTTCATTTGCATTTGATATTTTGGCTTAAATTCTTTGAATCCTCTATACTCAATTAAATCCTCTTTTTTGAAAATGGAATGAAACCTTATAGTCCTATATTTAGTAATTCCTGAACTTTTTTTTCTGTATTGAGGATCATCGAAATAAGCAAAAATACTATTTCTACGAAAAATACCATTAATAGGTATTTCAATCGAGATACCGGAAGGGGGCATTAGTTCTTTGTCTCGTTCTTGAATCGATTGAAATGGAATAATGAATCGATTTCTTCGCCTCTTTGCCAATAAATCTGAATTAGCGTGAAGAATAGCAGGATATAGGAAATTACAAGGGCCTCGACTAAGCCCTGAATAATCTGGAATCTCACTTTTTTTTTTACCAGAAGTATTTGAACTAAAGAATTTGTGCTTTACTTGATCATTACTTACTAAAAGGTTAGAAATATATCTTCCTCCAGCAGAACGAGAATGAATGTTCATTTGATCTTGATCTTTGTGGAGTGAAAAAGGGACTGCACCGGACCTGCACGACCCTCCTGATAATATCCATAAATGACTTGTTTTTGGTAAGATGTGGACATTACTATATTTAAATGCGGATGCATGGTACACATCGTTACTCCAATGCATTTCTCCCTCTGAGTCAGAATAAATATGTTTTCGAACCCTCTCTTTAAAATTCAAAGTGTATGTTCCCGCGCGAATCTCAGCAATCACTTGTTCTGATTCTACATATTGATCATTTTGAACTAATAGAAAACTTTTTGGTGGAATAGTCACGTTATGTAGAATATCTTCACTTTCAATAGTTACATTCAAGTCTATATAACATAGAAAAGCAGGATGTCCATGACGTGTACGTGTAGGATGAACCAAACCCGCATTGAATTTAATTTTTCCATTAGAAGGGGCTCGTACATGTTCTGCAGTACCCCCCGTGAATACTCCACCGGTATGAAAAGTTCTTAATGTTAGTTGAGTGCCCGGTTCTCCAATAGATTGACCCGCAATAATGCCGACAGCTTCTCCCAGTTCCACCAGATTGCCATGAGTGGGACTCCGGCCATAACACAATCGGCAGATCCAAGATGTACTCCTACAAGTAAAGGGGGTTCGAATCCATATTGGTTGTGTTTGAGAGGTTATGAATCGATTGACAAGTCCAATCCCCATATCTTGATTTCGAATGGCAATGCATCGTGAACCTATATATATATCGTCTGCTAATACACGACCAATTAATGCTTGTATCAAAATTCTTTCCGGCATCATTCTATTCCTAGAACTCACAGAAATCCCTCGAATGGTGCCGCAATCTGTTCTACGTACAACAATGTGTTGAACTACTTCAACAAGTCGGCGCGTAAGATATCCAGCATCGGATGTTCGTACAGCAGTATCCACAACCCCTTTGCGGGCTCCGTAGCACGAAATGATATATTCTGTTAAAGACAGTCCTTCACGTAAATTGCTTTGAATGGGTAAATCAATCATTTGTCCTTGTGGATCCGACATTAATCCTCTCATACCTACTAATTGGTGTACTTGAGATGCATTTCCTCTAGCTCCCGAAAAAGACATTATATGGACTGGATTAAAAGGGTCAGTCGTCCTAAAATTAGGATTCATTTCTTGTCGTAAATATTCACTTGTAGCATACCATATCTCAATGGATTGGCGTAATTTTTCTACCGCATGTACGTTCCCATAATGATGGTGTTTTTCCAAAATCAAACCTTGTTGTTCAGCATCTTGGACTAGCCATCTCTTAGAAGGTATTGTTAAAAGATCATCAATTCCTAATGAAATGGATGTAGCAGTAGCTCGCTGGAACCCCAGAGTCTTTACTTGATCCAGAATGTGTGATGTATATGCCATTCCGAAGTGATTTATTAATTTGCTAATAAGTCGTTTAATGGCAGTTCCATCTATAACTTTATTGTGAAAGACTAGGTTGGCCCGTTCTGCCATAAATACCTCCATATTCCATTCAGTGGGGTTTGGTTCGACAATGGGTTTGAGTCAATGATTGGAAAACTTTCTTTTCTTCATCTTAATTCGCCTAGAAATTCAAGAACATAACTATGATCCTAGTTGACCCGGAGAGACCCGAATTCACACCGGTATCATAAATTTACTTAATCTTAGATACCATCTGTATGGTTAGATACCATATGAGTAGGCCCTGCAAAAGCCTTGTATAGCTTCTTCGATTTCTCGATAAAAAGAAATATGACCAACAGTGGTTCGAATGTATATACAACGAATTTCTTTTTTTATACTTCTTACTATTAGATAGTGACCATAAATCTCATGATAGGTACCAAAAGATTCGTAGTGAACTTCGATAGGAGCTTCTCTTGAAGAAATAACACGTTGATCTAGTCGCCACCGGAGCCACAAAGGGCTATCCAAATTGATTCTT